ATATCTAATAAATAGAAAATCGAATAGTGGATAATCTGTTATGAAAGAAAGAAAACATTCTTTGAAGAATCAAGATTCGTAACCAATCTTTGCCTTATTTGTTGGATTAGGTCTAACTTTCTTGACTAAACTGCAAGAGTGGAACTTTACGAGATGAAATAGGGAAAGACAGAAGATAGAACTTAAAAGGATAATTGAAGTGACTCGTCTTCGAATCAACTTTGGTTTGGGGTTCGAAAAAGGAATAAAAATAAAGTAAATTCAAGGAAGAGCTTTCCTTTTTTTAAGGGGCCCCTCGGGGGGTCGTGGAATGCTTTTCTTCTCCTCTTATTCCATATGGAATACAATCAGTTAAAATAAGAAGGAATAGGGGAATATTCGACCGTTTCAATTCTTTATTTATCTTTTATTCCAAAATTCTCCCGAAAATCCAATTTCATTTTTCAATGGGGTTAGATGATCTAGTTCTTAATATTATTACTTTACTCAACTGACAGATTCCACAACAAATCTCTTGATTCGGAATTAGGGACTCATGTCGCATCTGATGAATCGATTTTCTTTTATACTTCTGTATCTCACTCGATCTTGTTTTTTAGTATTATCTAAAATAACCGATGAATTATGAATTTTCCATAACTTAGGTAAGTGCTTTACCAACATATGTAGTAAAAAAATAAATGGAATTTAACCCTTTCATGCTTACTATAACTAGTTATTTCGGTTTTCTACTGGCTGCTTTAACTATAACCCCAGCTCTATTTATTGGTTTGAACAAGATACGTCTTATTTGAAATGAATTGAATGAATAAGTCAGAAAAGAAAAATCTTTCTTTTGGATTCCTGGTATTCTACGACTCTTTTCCACACTAATTACCAATTCTTTTCTTGGTCATTGAGATTCGTGGATAATTTAGACTACTATTTAGGGATAGATCGTACCTCTTTTTTTTATCCCCTCGAACAAATCGAAATGATTGAAGTTTTTCTATTTGGAATCGTCTTAGGCCTAATTCCTATTACTTTAGCGGGATTATTCGTGACTGCGTATTTGCAATACAGGCGTGGAGATCAGTTGGATCTTTGATTGAGTAATATTTCTTTTTTGATTGACCTCCTCCAGACCAGAGAGGAGGTCAAATTGGAGTTGCAATTCGACTTTGTTTTGTTAAGTTATTTTACTCTGCTTTGACATAAGATAGAAGGAATCACGCTCTGTAGGATTTGAACCTACGACATCGGGTTTTGGAGACCCACGTTCTACCGAACTGAACTAAGAGCGCTTTCATTCAAAAAGAAAACCCTTTTCTACTCCTAACGTGTCTCACGTACGTATAGTATCCACAAATTCAAGTTATACCCACTTTACTTTAATCGATCTCCTCGCTACTGCCCATAAAGAAGAAAGAAGTAATAGGTAGGGATGACAGGATTTGAACCTGTGACATTTTGTACCCAAAACAAACGCGCTACCAAGCTGCGCTACATCCCTTTTCAAAATTGTTGTACAATGGCATTGTACACAATTCCTGTTTTGTTTTCCACATCGTAATTTTCTTCTCTTTCTCTATCTATATAGAACCTTCTTGTCATTTCTTCTTTTTGGTCTCATATAATCAAGTCAAGGAATGGTATACATCTAAAATCCAATCTAATTTCACCTATAAAAGAAAGATTACTATTCCTTGGTAATGTATAGGAAGAAGGGGTTATCTTTTTCTTTTTTAGGGATAGGAAAATTTCGTCTATACGGTTCATTCTATATATAGAATATTGATTTTGTTTTTTTAGTTAGGAATTTCGCCTAAACAAAAGAAATACAAAAGATCTTGGGCAAAAGTATCTGATCATATATGTATTCCAATAAGGAAGGAGGATTTTCAATGCGGGATATAAAAACATATCTCTCTGTAGCACCCGTGCTAAGTACTCTATGGTTTGGGGCTTTAGCAGGTTTATTGATAGAAATTAATCGTTTATTCCCAGATGCTTTGTCATTCCCTTTTTTTTCATTCTAGTTATTGCTATGCGAGGAATTCTTCGTGACATGACGCAAATTTTCCCTTTTTCAATCCTTTTTTTTTTAGTATAGGAAAGAAAAAGAAAGAAAAGATGGATTGGGTTGAACCTCAGAGTCATGAAAAATTCGGTAAATCCTATTTTTGAAAACAGAAATTCAATTAAAAGCGGTATCCAAGCTAAGTCAGGCCTCAGAAATCAGAGCATAGAAAGAGGCTGGGCTGGCTACTTAAATGAAAGGATTTCGAAGCAAAATCCTTGCTAATTCGACAAGGATTGTATTCTTTAATTATTTCTCTATTTTTTATTACTTAATTTAAGAATTTCCAAAATTTTTTATTCTAATGGATTTTATTCTTCTTCTTCGGATTCAAAATAGAAGAATAAAAGAATTAAGTAGAAGAATTAAGTTAAGTCAATCCAAAAAAGAAAGGAGGTTCATGGCCAAGGGGAAAGATGTTAGAATAAGAGTTATTTTGGAATGTATCAGTTGTGTTCGAAAAGGTTCCAATAAGGAATCGACGGGGATTTCTAGATATAGTACTCAAAAGAATCGCCACAATACACCCGGACAATTAGAATTAAAAAAATTTTGTCGTTATTGTCGCAAGCATACGACTCATGGCGAAATAAAAAAATAGGAGCATCGTGTGTTCGATCTTTCCAAAGAACAGATTTAATATATAGAACATAGATAGAATACAAAATACAAATCAACTCATTTGATTTCAGGTAGATATTATTTCATAGGTATTCATATACTATATATGAATCAAATAATATATGGACCAAAGAAAGAATACTTCTTCTGGATCCAAAATTAATAAAATAAAGAAATCCATTTTTTTTTCAAATTTGTAAATAAAGAATAAATCATGTATACATCTAAACAACCTTTTCATAAATCTAAGCAACCCTTTCGTAAATCCAAGCAAACTTTTCGTAAATCCAAGCAAACTTTTCGTAAATCCAAACAACCTTTTCGTAAATCCAAACAACCTTTTCGTAGGCGTCCTCGAATTGGCCCGGGGGATCGAATTGATTATAGAAACATGAGTTTAATTAATCGATTTATTAGTGAACAAGGAAAAATATTATCGAGACGAATAAATAGATTAACCTTGAAACAACAACGATTAATTACTCTTGCTATAAAACAGGCTCGTATTTTATCTTTCTTACCATTTCGTAACTATGAGAATGAGAAGCAATTTCAAGCCCAGTCAATTTCAATAATTACTGGTCCTAGACCCAGAAAAAATAGACATATTCCTCAATTAACGCAGAAGTTCAATTCCAATCGAAACTTAAGAAACTCCAACCAGAATTTAAGAAACAACAATCGGAACTTAAGTTCCGATTGTTGATGTTTTATTCGAAAGGGCCAGACCTATATATAAAGAAAGTAATCCAGTTTTGATTCTTGTGTTTGTTATAAGAAAGAAAAATGGGGAAGAAGAAATAGTTTTTTTATTTATTGCAACATGCTCGTTGATTCCTACCACTTAATCTTAATTTATTGTATCTTCCCGGAGAGGGAACTCCGGGAATTCAGTTTTAATTATTCCTGTATATTACTTTTTTATCCATTTAATTGATGATCTTTATTTTATTGGAAATCGTGTAAAGATTATTTGGATTTGATACAGCTACTTGTGCAAGCATTTTACGATTAAGAATCAATTCCTTCTTGTACAGATTGTGTATTAATTTACTATAACTATTGAATACTTTATATATCCGCGTTGCTGCGTTTATCCGAGTGATCCACAAACGACGAAAATCCCTCTTTTGTCTGCCTCTATCTCGATGAGAGGAAACAAAAGCTCTTCTTACTTGTTGAGTAATCATTCGATTAAGTCTTAAATGAGCCCCTCTAAAGTTTGAGGCAAATGAACGCATTTTTGTTCGTCGTCTCCGAGCTATATATCCTCGCGGAACTCTGGTCATTGAATCAAATTAACCTTAATGAATAACTAATGATTTCTCTTCTTTTAGCCATCCTTTTTCCCATTAATAACAAAACGAATTATTCCGATATATAAAATATTAATTCCAATGGCTTTTGCTACTGTAACCTTCCCAACCACGATTTTTTATTCTATTCCCTTCAGTTATTTCGCATAGAAATAACAAATTCTAATGATACTAAAAAAAAATAGTGGGTTCCATCGTTTCTATGGTTCCCCTTTTAAACGGTGAGGCCCTCTCTATACACCGGAGCCCTTTCTTTCATTTCATCAAAAGGTATTGTGAACTTGTATAGTTCACATTCTTTGGCTCTACCTATCCATTATAGAGTAAATAGCTCTTTTCACAATAAGAGTTATCCATACAGTGACGGCATTTAATTATGAAAGTTGGCTAAGTAGCTGACCCTGTTAGTCCGTTCTTTTAAGATAAAGGAGCATAAGCCTTTTTCTTTTTATTACTATTTCCTCCGCTTAATGGATAACCATTTTCTACCAATGGGGGAATTGCTTCTTATTTCCAATTTAGATGATTGGATTTGCACCAAAGGAAACCAGAAATTCCATATTACCATAGAAATCTAGGATAGAGCTTCTCTATCCTATTCATTGGTACCGATCATGGATACTCCAAAAATTGTCTTATTTGTTTGAACTCATGATCTGAACGAGTCGCACATACACCCTAGCACATGTTCCTCGACGCTGAGGACATCCCTTAAGCGCGGCCGATTTTCTAGCATTTCGTATTGGCTGTCTTGCGTTTCTAATAAGTTGTTTAACCGTTGGCATGTCGTATGTATATAGAAAAAAAGGATTGGTTTAGATCGATCTTAACCTGATGATTGATCATCATGAAGTATTTCTATTTTCTATTAAATCGCAGAAAACCTGAATTTAGGTTTGAAATAAATTTACAAGAAATCTGGCAACTACCAATCCTTAAACATTTCTGGAAACCACACTGGATCAGTATCGCAGTGCTCGTCAATCATTTCATCCCCTACAATATCGACAAGTCCATAAGCTTTGGCTTCGTCTGCTGACATAAAAACATCCCTTTCCATGTCTTCGGATACAACCCAAAAAGGCTTGCCTGTTCTTAGTGCATAAACCCTTGTGATCATTTCGCGAACTTTGTGTAACTCTTCCACTTCTAGTAAAAATTCTGGTGTCCTTGCCCGATAATAAGCACTAGCAGGTTGGTGAAGCATAATCCTCGCGTGAGGGAATGCTATACGCTTGGTGGGTTCTCCTCCAAGCAGAATGAAGGATGCCATGGACGCAGCTATTCCGAGGCATATTGTATATATATCTGGTGTCACCGTTTGCATCGTATCAAAAATCGCCATTCCTGAGATTAGCCACCCGCCTGGGGAGTTTATAAACAAAAAAATATCGCTAATTCCATCTTCTATACTGAGATATACCATGAGACCTGTAATATGATTCGTGATCTCGCAACGAATCTCTTGACCTAAAAAAAGTGTCCTTTCTCGATACATAACATTGTATAAGTCAACCCAAGTCGCTTCTTCATCTCCGGGAATCCGGTAAGGTACTTTTGGAACACCAATGGGCATATTAGATTAATATTATTAAATTTAAGTAAGAAAACTACACTTTAATATGGAAACGTAAGAATGGAAGAGAAAGAAAGAATCCGCAGTTTATTGTCTTCTTTTTTTTTTCTTATTCTATATGAATACTATAGATTCTATTAATACGTAGATTGAAATAATACATAGATTGAAAGGTTATATCTATAAGGAAGGTAAGACAGATTGAATAAAGAAAAAGGAATCGGTGATTGGAATGATAAACAAAGAGGGATAGGAATCTATTCTTCGTTTTTTTTTTTCAAATACGCCAAGCTACCCATTGCATATTGGCACTTATCGAGTATAGAATAGATCTGCTTCTCTTTCTTCTTACGAACAGAATTGGCTTCTTATTTTTAATGGAATGAAATAAATATTCACGCTTTCTGACACAGAATCCCCTAGAGGGGTTAGGTACATAGGATATGGATAGTCTTTTCCAATGCGATAAAATAAAGTGACATCGTGTCTATTTTTCTTTGCTAAAGGGGTATTTCCATGGGTTTGCCTTGGTATCGTGTTCATACTGTTGTATTGAATGATCCGGGTCGATTGCTTTCGGTGCATATAATGCACACAGCTCTAGTTTCTGGTTGGGCCGGCTCGATGGCTTTATACGAATTAGCGGTTTTTGATCCCTCTGATCCTGTTCTGGATCCAATGTGGAGACAAGGTATGTTCGTCATTCCCTTCATGACTCGTTTAGGAATAACCAATTCGTGGGGTGGTTGGAGTATTTCAGGAGGAACTGTAACGAATCCGGGTATTTGGAGTTATGAAGGTGTGGCAGGTGCGCATATTGTGTTTTCTGGCTTGTGTTTCTTGGCAGCTATCTGGCATTGGGTATATTGGGACCTAGAAATATTCTGTGATGAGCGTACGGGAAAACCCTCTTTGGATTTGCCCAAGATCTTTGGAATTCATTTATTTCTTGCAGGGGTGGCTTGCTTTGGCTTTGGCGCATTTCATGTAACGGGTTTGTATGGTCCTGGGATATGGGTGTCCGATCCTTATGGACTAACTGGAAAAGTACAAGCTGTAAATCCAGCGTGGGGTGTAGAAGGTTTTGATCCTTTTGTTCCGGGGGGAATAGCTTCTCATCATATTGCTGCGGGTACATTGGGCATATTAGCGGGCCTATTCCATCTTAGTGTCCGTCCGCCTCAACGTCTATACAAAGGATTACGTATGGGCAATATTGAAACTGTACTTTCCAGTAGTATCGCTGCTGTTTTTTTTGCAGCTTTCGTAGTTGCCGGAACTATGTGGTATGGGTCAGCAACTACCCCAATCGAATTATTTGGGCCTACTCGTTATCAGTGGGATCAGGGATACTTTCAGCAAGAAATATATCGAAGAGTTAGCGATGGGTTAGCCGAAAATCTGAGTTTATCAGAAGCTTGGTCTAAAATTCCCGAAAAATTAGCCTTTTATGATTATATTGGTAATAATCCGGCAAAGGGGGGGTTATTCAGAGCAGGCTCAATGGACAATGGGGATGGAATAGCTGTTGGATGGTTAGGACATCCCGTCTTTAGAGATAAAGAAGGGCGCGAGCTTTTTGTACGCCGTATGCCTACTTTTTTTGAAACATTTCCGGTTGTTTTGGTAGATGAAGAGGGAATTGTGAGAGCGGACGTTCCTTTTAGAAGAGCAGAATCAAAATATAGTGTTGAACAAGTAGGCGTAACGGTGGAGTTCTATGGTGGCGAACTTAATGGAGTAAGTTATTCTGATCCTGCTACTGTAAAAAAATATGCGAGGCGTTCCCAATTAGGGGAAATTTTTGAATTAGATCGGGCTACTTTGAAATCGGATGGTGTTTTTCGCAGCAGTCCAAGGGGTTGGTTCACTTTTGGTCATGCTACCTTTGCTTTGCTCTTCTTTTTCGGACACATTTGGCATGGCGCTAGAACCTTGTTCCGAGATGTTTTTGCTGGTATTGATCCAGACTTGGATGCTCAAGTGGAATTTGGAACATTCCAAAAAGTTGGAGATCCAACTACAAGGAGACAGGCAGTCTGATACCACATTGCTATGGTATCTTTCATCTCTCTTTTTTGATTTGACATGGGAAACATCTCCCATCCTTTCTTTGACTCTTTTTCTTTCTTTATATGGGAAATGATCCCAAATGACAAATGAATAGGTGTGGAAGTTATAATTGTAAATAAACCACGATCGAATCTATGGAAGCATTGGTTTATACGTTCCTTTTAGTTTCGACTTTAGGGATAATTTTTTTCGCTATCTTCTTCCGAGAACCACCTAAGGTTCCGACTAAAAAAATGAAATAATTTCATTGAAGTAAGAAGTCTCCCAGATGGGGAGACTTCTTACTTCAATTAGTCCCCGTGTTCTTCGAATGGATCTCTTAATTGTTGAGAGGGTTGCCCAAACGCGGTATATAAGGCATACCCAGTAAAGCTTACAAGTAAACCAGATATGGAGATGGCGACTAAAGTTGCTGTTTCCATTTTTATAGAATTTCAAGATTACAATGGATCTACGAAAAGATCGTGTATTTACAACTACAACGGAATAGTATACAAAGTCAACACCAATGATTAAATAGAATTTATGGCTACACAAACCGTTGAAGATAGTTCTAGACCTGGGCCAAGACGAACTCGCGCAGGTAGTTTATTGAAACCCTTGAATTCGGAATATGGGAAAGTAGCTCCGGGTTGGGGGACTACTCCTTTTATGGGGGTCGCAATGGCTTTATTCGCGATATTCCTATCTATCATTTTAGAAATTTATAACTCTTCTGTTTTACTGGACGGAATTTTAATGAATTAGGTTTCTACTAACTAAAACTACGAAGTCATAGTTTTTCCATCCAAAAAAGCCTTTCTACTTTAAGCTCTACATTTCTAGACATTCAGGTAGTTCGACCGTGGAATTTTTTTGTTTCGGTATCTCTGGAATATGAGTGTGTGACTTGTTAGAATTGATCCTATTGATAATACATAGAAAGGGCCTGTTATCTCTATCAAGATGATTCTAATTCGTCGGATATTATTTATTCTAGTATCTGGAACACGAAATAGATAGAGTGGATCAAGAAAAAAAATGGAACTATGATTCATACTCACTATTCAGACCTCGCAACCAGACTGAAAAAAATTCAAGTAGTTTTTAATAAAAAAGGAAAATTTCTTCCTTCCAAATTTGTTTGCCCAAAAGATAACTTTTTTTCTCTCGATTTTGTCGAGTTATTACAACGATTCAATAAATGATCATCAAGCGGTTCTTATTCGAAGAACCCTTGCCTTTTGTTTAGCTTGAGACTCAATCATCGTGGCTCTAGTATGAATCTAAGGTTTTAATTGAACTGATTCATAGGATCGCAACAAGATAATTTCTATCAGAAAACTACTAGAATTTTTGCTTTATTTATTTATTTACTAGTAAAACAAAACAAGAATAAATTCGCATTACGCACAAAAAAAAGAAATCCAAAATAGGGAAGAGAAAAGTCAAGAGGCCTCTAATGACCAACATAAGGCAAAGAAAGAAAGACAGATGAGCCAACTTGAGATTTTTTGGCATTATCATCACAAAGAATAAATTCTGGATTTTTCTTATTTCATATCTTCAAGGCAAATCGACCCAATCCAGTGGCTGATGAAGTTTTGAACCCTTTTTCTAATATCCGTTGAAAATTTGTGTGTTTCTGCTTGAGCCGTACGAGATGAAATTTTCATATACGGTTCTCGGAGGGGGACTCGGGTTAGTTACCTATCTCAATAAAGTATATGATTGGTTTGAGGAACGTCTTGAGATTCAGGCAATTGCGGATGATATAACTAGTAAATATGTTCCTCCTCATGTCAACATATTTTATTGTTTAGGGGGAATTACACTTACTTGTTTTCTAGTACAAGTCGCTACAGGTTTTGCTATGACTTTTTACTACCGCCCAACCGTTACAGAGGCTTTTTCCTCGGTTCAATACATAATGACCGAGGCCAACTTTGGTTGGTTAATCCGATCAGTTCATCGATGGTCAGCAAGTATGATGGTTCTAATGATGATCCTGCACGTATTTCGTGTGTATCTCACAGGTGGATTTAAAAAACCCCGCGAATTAACTTGGGTCACAGGTGTGGTTTTGGCTGTATTGACTGCATCGTTTGGTGTAACTGGTTATTCTTTGCCTTGGGATCAAATTGGTTATTGGGCAGTCAAAATTGTGACAGGTGTACCTGAAGCGATTCCGGTAATAGGATCGCCTTTAGTGGAGTTATTGCGTGGAAGTGCTAGTGTGGGCCAATCCACTTTGACTCGTTTTTATAGTTTACATACTTTTGTACTGCCTCTGCTTACTGCCGTATTTATGTTAATGCACTTTCCAATGATACGTAAGCAAGGTATTTCGGGTCCTTTATAGGGAAGGCATATCAT